ATCGGAAAGGTGATTTCACTATATTTTTGACCAGGAACAGGACCTATTACAAGAATATTTTTTTTAGTAGGACGATAACTCTGAAAAGAAAGATTGCCCATCTTTTCTTTCATTTCCGGAGAAATACGATCGGAGGGGGCTAATTCGAATCCTTCAGGTAAAATAAGAACAGCCCCCACATTCAAAGATCCCCGTTTCCCATTAGAAAGAACCTGTTTCAGTTGGATATCATAGGGAATTCTAACAACTGCTTCAAATACAGTATCCGGAAGTACCGCTTGTGGAACCTCAATATCCACGGGCTTATTGGCTAAATGACAATTGGCGCATACAATACGCCCAGTAGCTTCTCGTGGATTCTCATAACCCTGTTGTGCAAAAATGGGATATGCGTGTGAAATAGATGTCCAAGTTATTACATATATAAATATAATGACCGATACGAAAATGGATCGAGTCATCTGTTCCTTTATCCAAGAAAAGATATTTCTATTTTGCATGGTCCAATCATTGATCCCGAAAATTTCTACAATAAATTGGGTAGGTTGCTAGTAGAGTTCCCTATCCACGATTCTGCTATTTTACTGGGATCCAGGAGTCATTTCCCGGATCGGTAGAAACTTAAAAAATAAGTAACATTTTGAATGGTTTGTTTATGTACGAAGTAAAAAAAACATTATGATTAGATTTATATCAGTAGATCATTTTTAGTCATTCATTGAATGATAAATGACTACAAGTGACGGAGATACACGATTTAAATAACGGAAGATCCAATATTTTAAAATTGTATCTAGAATGACTGGAAAGGTGGAAACAAGACCAGATATAATTTGATTATTATGATAAAATCCAAAATCCTTGTAGACAGAACCAATCATTAGTTCCCAACCATGAGGCGAGTGGAATCCAATACATAAATCCGTTAATAAAAGAATAGAAAAAGCTTTTATTGTGTCGCTTAAGTTATAGATAAATTTCCGAACCCAAGAATTAATAATACCAAGTTCTTCATTACCCAGAATAGAATAACCACTTAGAATAGCGAAGCTTATTATATTTGTCGAAAAATGTAAAATGGTATGGATATGATCCTCATTGTACATTTTGACCAATTGGATCGTTTCTTTGTGTATTCCTATATGAAGCTTTTGTATATGTGTATCGGGGTACTCCTTTATCATTTCGTCCAAAAGGAAGAGTTCTTCTAATTCTATGAATTTTTCCAGAACGTTCTTTTCTTGAATATCATTCAAAAAAACTTCGGATTGCCCAGCATTCCACCAATTAGTAACCAAAGATTCCATACTTTTATTAAATGAGAAAGAAATCCACCAGGGCAAAAAAACTATAGATGTAAGATATAGAAGGGGGTTGAATGCTTTCTTTTTTGGCATTTTGAATCTGTGAATTGTTAATGAAACCACCTCATTCCTCGATTCTATCCAATCTGATATTTCCATGAAACATGAGTTCTATAACAAACAGGGTATTGAATCCACAGACCCCCTTTATTTAATTTAATTTTAATTAAATTAATTTTAATTAAAGGGCTAATCCTTAGATCTGGAAACAATATTTTTTTTATTATGTCTTCATTCGAAGCAATTGTATCCTTTCGCTGAATGCCCTAACGAGCCACTTCAAGTCAAGAAATGCATATTTTTTGAATTTCGAGACAAAACAAAAACAGAATTGAATTACAAGATATGATCCATCTATATCTAACATATCAATTAAAAAATATTGGACCCCAAAAATATGAAGTATATATAGTCTTAGTTTTTCGGATATATATGATGAATCCATACTTAGTATACTTGTTACGAGTATGAAAAAATGGAGTTGATTTCCATATACAATCCATCAAAAACTTTTGGTGGAAAAAGCGCTTTGTTTTCTGTTTTCTGGTTGTTTCACACGCGTCTGCTTTTGCTCGAATGAGCGACCTGAAAAAACAAAACAGAACTCAATGCTGCGAAAGCATTCATTCTTCAATTCATTTCAAAATACTTCAATTGGTACGCGCAAAAAATAGGCCAATTCCGCAGCCTTTTGTTCAATTTCTCGTGGAGTCAAATTCTCATCAGTACGAGTCAAAGGAATGGCACCCTGGCCTCGGATTTCCATATAAAGTACACGCCGGGAATAAATACCTTCTTTAACCTCTATTCTAATCGACTGAATATCTCTCATAAGGAATCGAAGAAAGATTCGACGATTTCTTCCAGGGAATCCCCAACGAAAAATACACACTATTCCTTTTTTTCTATCGAATCTATCATAACCACTACCCACATTCCACGAAATTGTGCACCACAAATAGGAGCTAATGAACATACCCGCGATCCCATAGAAAGACATCACGATCCCTTGTGGGAAAAAAAGGATTTGCTGAGAAGGAAATAAGGATATCAGATTCCTACCAAGGTAACTAGAAGTTCCAACCAATAAGAATCCCAGTGAACCTAAAAAAAGGATACAGGCCCAACATAAATTACTTGTTTTTCGAGACCCCATTATAAGTTCTATCCATATATGTTCTGATCGCCAGTTCATACTAGATCCAGTTGTTTAATTTTATTGAAATTTAGAGAATAACCAAAATTTGACTTTCTTTTTTTGTTCCTGAAGCAACTCTTATCAACTAGCACTCTTATTATGATGTGAACCATTAGGAGTAATTCATCGAATCGCTTAGATATAAAAAAGGATCCCCCTCATATAATCCCACTATAGATATCTACATACATAGAGATATTTTTACTTTCCATTTCATACATCTGCGGACCCCCTTTTGAATATATAATCTATTTATCCCCATATATCATCCCATGATGTTTCCACGCGCATAATAGCTCTTTCATTTGTGTTCGGAAGAATCCACATGTTGTATCCTATGTCCACTAAATAGATAGATAAATTAAAATAGATATAGATATCTGTATTATGACCCAAGTCCGAGTCTTGAAAAAAAAAAAATGAACGAGATTGGGTCCCGTCGAATCTAGATAATCTTGTTTTTTTGAACATGAAGAGATAGGGAAGCCATTGCAATTGCTGGAAATACTAGACCCACTAAAGGCACAAAAAAAGAGGGTAAGTTGAAAGTTGTCATAGAATGGATACCTCGATTTAATATTTTGTACCTGTTATAAAGATATCTTATGATAAGTATATCTCTTATCAGTATATAATAATAGGTACAAGAAACGTAGAACTAAATAAGTGTACCTATTCACTTTTATATAATATATATTTATTATTATTGTTCTCTTATACTTATCTTCTAATAAATACCAAAAAAGGTTCTTACTTGGAGAATAATTATATCTATAATAAATACGTAATGTAATAAAATAACATGAATTTTTCCTAATTTAGGAGAAAAATTAACTCTTTTATCCTATTGATAGAGCCTTCCCGATTACTAATCATGCATTATATAGGTAGAAATAAAATGGATCTGTAGCAAATAAGAAAAGTGATTATCAACAACTTATGATCCGTTATACAATTGTATTTTATAACCTCAAGTAAAACTCCGTGCTTATTATTTTTTATTTTCACTTTGATTACCATAAACTAAATAAAATGGAAACTAAATACTTGTAAACTTCAAATAAAAAAAACAGAATTAAATGATCTACTTGATTCAATTTTGATTCAAAGGGCAGAAACCGTGAAGCTGAAATAACTCACTCAGAACACCCTTTAAAGGATTACGTGGTACGATTGGGTCGAATAAGCCCTTATGGAATAAATACTCAGCTTCTTGTGACCCATCAGGTACTGTCTTATTCAATGTTTGTTCAATTACTCTTTTACCTGCAAATGCAATGTAAGCATTAGGTTCGGCAATAATGATATCTCCTAACATACCAAAACTGGCAGTCACCCCACCGGTTGTAGGAGATGTAAGGATTGATACGTAGAATAACTTTTTATTTGATTGATAATCATATAAAGCTGAAGATATTTTAGCCATTTGCATCAAGCTCAAACTTCCTTCTTGCATGCGGGCTCCCCCCGAAGCACACACTATAATAAGGGGTAGAGATCTATTAGTAGCATATTCGATCAAACGGGTGATTTTCTCGCCTACTACGGATCCCATACTGCCCCCCATAAACTGAAAATCCATAATCCCAATTGCGATGGAAATACCGTTTAATTGACCTATGCCTGTTTGAACAGCCTCAGTTAACCCTGTCTTTTTTTGATAAGAATCAATACGATCTTTATAAGGCTCCTGCTCCGAATGAAATTCAATGGGGTCCACCGAAACCATGTCCTCATCCATAGCATCCCAAGTGCCTGGATCAATCAAAAGTTCGATTCTTTCTGAACTACTCATTTTCAAATGATATCCACATTGTTCACAAATATTCCGTTTTAACCTAAAAAATTTCTTATAATTTAATCCATAACAATTTTCGCATTGAACCCACAAATTCCTGTATTTTTTACTTATATCGAGATCACTTCCACTTGCGCTAGTTTGTATACTGATGAAACTATCACTGTCAATACTATTTACGCTTTCACTACAAATGTAACTATAAATGTAATTCTTACTGTAATTGTCACTACCGCTTGAAATGTAACTATCAATATGGATTTCAGAACGAAGATAACTCTCAATGCAACTAGTAATGTGATTATTCCAACTATATTGAGTATCATACATGTAACGATTGTAGTAGTGATTGTCACTCTTAGGTCCATCATTCGGATAACTATAATTTAGGCAACTAGAAAAAAAACCGCCCAATTCACTCAAAAAAGAACGATCGTCTTCAACCTCAAAAATAAAATTTTCAATATCCAAATATATGGAAAAATTTTCACCATTACTATCCTTAACTAAAAAAGTGTCATCACAGATCAAACTCCGAATGTTGCTGACACCAAATAAAGGATCAATATTATTAGAGCTGTCACTATCAATCCAACCATGAATCATGTTATTTATAACAGGGTCTTCACCCCCATTTGTA